AGTCTAGGGTCTATCGGTAAGGACGTGAAATACGAAATAACAAGGGAGAGACTTTGAACTTGTTTGTCCTAACTGAAAAGGGTGAATTGAATAGTTAATTGAAACATCTTACTAGACTATGAGGAATACATCAACTGAGATTCCGTGCGTAGCGGCGAGCGATAGCGGAGGAATTGTCTCAAATAGATAATTAAGATGATTGGACATCTAGACTAAACCCCGATAGACACCTATAGAGAAAGTACCGTGAGGGAAAGACTTAGAATTGGTTCTAAAAGTTACCTTTTGCATAATGGGCCTGCAAGACAAAATTTGGCAAGCTTAAGTAATAAATGAAGGCGTAGTGAAAGCAAGAGAAAAACTCGTCAGTCAAATTACCCGAAACCAAGTGATCTAACCATGGCCAGGTAGCTATGCTGACCGAACCAGTGATTGTGGCAAAAATCTTGGATGAGCTGTGGTTAGTGGTGAAATACTAGTCGAACTTGGATATAGCTGGTTCTCTACGAAACTTATCTTAGTAAGGCGCCCCAAGTTGATTCGCCCCCAAACCCGGGGGCTTGAATTACTGGTGTAGTAAGACTATGGCGATAAGGCCTCTAGTCAAGAGGGGTAAGCCCTAACCAGAAATTAAAGTCACTAATACAGATTAAGTATATAAAGAGGGTTCAACTTAGACAAACAGGAAGTAGGCTTGGAAACAGCCATCTGCACAGGAAAACGTAAAAGTTCACTGAATGAGCTAGGAAACTCTAAGAATTAAGGCGGCTAAATCTGTAACTGAAATTCTGGAAGCCAGACGGCAACTGTAAGGAAGCCATATTGCAAGGAAATATCAACTGGCTTGGTAGTAGAGCGTTCTGTAGGCACGATACGTGCACACCTCGTGAGATAAAACAGAAGTGATAATGCAGGCATGAGTAGTACAAGATTTACTCCCAAATAAATAGATATATACAGCTTCTAAGGGCATTACGCCCGATGGATTATAATTCTTGTTCTTATTCAGGAAAAATATTATGGTACAAAGTACCTTCAACTGTTATTTATGGGACTTATATCTAGGCATAATTTTTCTTAAGGAACTCGGCAAAATAAGATCTCGGCTGTTTACCAAAAACATAGCTCTCTGCTAAAGATTACTGAAGTATAGAGGGTGAATTCTGCCCAATGGTTGTATAGTGAAACTGAGGACTAACGTCTAAAGCGAAACCCAACTGAATGGCCGCGGTAACTCTGACCGTGATAATGTAGCACAATAAATAGCCAATTAATTGTTGGCGGGTATGAATGGAACCACGAGGGTCTTACTGTCTCAAGAGGAAAGCCGATGAAATTATAGTTGTAGTGAAGATACTACATAAACATTGTAAGACGAAAAGACCCTATCGAGCTTTACTGGATATCGATAACGTTAACTTAAAATGATCGATACTAAGTATCCTAATTTTGAGTTAATAATTTTTGTTGGTAGGACAGTTTAGTTGGGGCGACTACCTTTGAATAAGAAACGAAGGCGAGCTTATGGTATATAAAGCTAATCTCATTAGCCTGACAGTGAGGGGGACACCCCTAGCTGGCACAAGGACTATGTCCTATGTGGGCGATAATGACCCGATATGATAGTCCAAAATAAATATCGAAAGCGGATAAAAGCTACCGTAGGGATAACAGCGTAATATTGTCGGAGAGTTCTTATCGAGGACAGTGTTTGCGACCTCGATGTTGAATTGCGGTGCCCTGGTGCTGTAGAAGGTACCCTAGGTTGGTCTGTTCGACCATGAAAACCGTACATGATTTGAGTTCAGAGCGTGGTGACACAGCTCGGTTTCTATCTACAATGTTCAATCCCAACTTTTCTGAGTCCTAGTACGCAAGGAATGGTCTCAGCGATGCTCGACTATATTGGCCCCATCGACGTAATCAACTTCTGGCTGCTGCAAAGAAGGAAAACAAAAGGTTTAGGGATTAATAAGGTGCCACGAAAGTGGCGTATCTTCTCATATGCCATGTGGGTGCATAGCCCCTGGCATACTATGGAATTAACACTAGGGCTCATCATACTAATAGTGTTAACGTATGGATTAAAGGCCCCGACTTTAAGATTGGCTATGCTACTTGCGGGTGCTGTGGGGGTTGCTGGGTTATTAGCTGAGCCCCATCTATTATGTTGGACACAGGCTATTAAGATGTTGGTGATGCTAGGTGGGTTAGCCATATTATGTATGCTGGACCATCGAACATCGCATCGATCAAGCTCTTTATTGATTTTATTAGTGATCTTAGGTAATTTATTACTTATTGGGTCAACAAATTTAATTTCTATATATTTAGCATTAGAAATGCAAACATTATGTATGTTTATCTTAGTGGCTTATAATAAAAATTCATTGTTATCGGCAGAAGCTGGGCTGAAATACTTCGTGTTAGGAGCACTATCTTCGGGATTGTTCCTATTTGGTTGTGCCTTAATTTATGGCTCCACAGGAGAGCTTGAACTTCAATTTATTCGTATGAGTATGATATCTTATGGGACATTAGCTGGTAAGTGTCTTATTACTATCTCATTGTTATTTAAAGTATCTGCAGCTCCATTTCATATGTGGGCCCCCGATGTCTACGAGGGGGCTCCAACTTGGGTAGCTGCACTATTATCTATCGTGCCTAAATTGGGGGTACTAGCTATTATAGTACAAATAGGCTTAAATGAAATGGGATTATTAATAGCCGGATTAATCTCTTTGATTGTGGGGGCTATAGGAGCTTTGAATCAAACTCGAATAAAAAGACTATTAGCTTATAGCGGGATAAGCCATATGGGGTTTGTGTTGCTTGGAATAGCTATTGGGTCTATAGAAAGTCTTCAGGCGAGTTTAATGTATATAGGTGCCTATATAATAACTCAAGTACTACTTTGGTCTGTAGTATTAATATTATCTCCTAAAAGAGACATGCTTATTGAGTTTAGTGGTGTTTCAAGATTAAATCCAATGTTAGCATTAGCATTAGCTACAGGTTTATTGTCTACTGCAGGAATTCCTCCTTTAGTTGGGTTTTTAACTAAATGGTATATTATCTTAGCAGCTGTTGGTCAAGGTTACTATCTTAGCGCCCTAATAGCTTTAGTCTGTTCCGTGATAGCTGGAGTTTATTACCTTAGATTAGTTAAAATTATGTTTTATCAGCCTTTGTTTACGCCTTTAGTAATAACAAATATACTTAACTTTCCACGAGGCAGCGTAGCACCGGAGGAAACAGGTCTAGGCAAAGCAATACTAATAGGGGTAAGTTTATATTTAGTATTAACAATTATAGTATGTCCTAGTTTATTTTTTCAGTTAACACATTTGATTATTTTAGATTTATTCCCATGTATCTTCTAGTTATATTAATACCGTTACTAAGCGCAGTCGGAAGCGGACTAGGGGGTCGCTATCTAGGAAGAAAAGGGGCTGGCTTGTTAAGTTCTGTGTGGGTTCTCGCCAGTAGCCTCCTCTCTTTTGTATTATGCTATGAAATCCTTATTAATGGATCTACAGTATATATAGAGTTAGGTAGATGGATAGAGTCAGATTTATTAATAACTAACTTTGGTTTACAATTTGATATGGTAACAGCTGTGATGTTAATAGTAGTAACCACAATTAGCGGGTTAGTTCATGTTTATTCTACAAGTTATATGAGAGAAGATCCCCATCTACCTAGATTTATGAGCTATCTATCTCTATTTACCTTTTTTATGTTGGTTTTAGTTACTAGTAATAATTATGTGCAATTGTTTATTGGTTGGGAAGGTGTTGGTTTGTGTTCTTACTTATTAATTAACTTTTGGTTTACGCGCATACAAGCTAACAAGGCGGCAATCAAGGCAATGTTAATCAATAGAATAGGAGATATAGGATTAATGTTAGCTATTATATTAATCTGGAAAGAATTTGGGGTATTAGATTACTGTAGTTTATTCTCCGCTTTAACACCATCTTCAGCTTGTACTTGGATTTGTATATTACTAACTATAGGGGCTGTAGGAAAATCTGCCCAATTAGGGTTACATACTTGGTTGCCGGATGCTATGGAGGGTCCCACACCTGTTTCGGCCCTAATTCATGCCGCAACAATGGTAACAGCAGGGGTATTTTTAATTATAAGATCAGCTCCCCTTTTTGATTACTCTCCAACTGCAACAATTATTGTGGGTTTAGTTGGTTCTTTAACTGCTTTCTTTGCAGCTACAGTAGGATTAGTTCAATCGGATATAAAAAAAGTTATTGCTTATTCTACTTGTAGTCAACTAGGATACATGGTAATGGCTTGTGGTACTTATAGTTGTTTAAGTAGTTTATATCATCTACTAACTCATGCTTTCTTTAAGGCTTTACTGTTCTTAGGAGCAGGTTCAATAATTCATGCTCTTTTAGATGAACAAGATCTTAGGAAAATGGGGGGAATAGTCCGGGGTTTACCTTTAACATATGTATTAATGTTGATTGGTTCATTGTCTTTAGCTGGTTTTCCCTACTTATCTGGATTTTACTCTAAAGATTTAATATTAGAGTTAACTTATAATAGCTATTGTTTAATATCTATATATTGGTTAGCTTCAATTACAGCTTTCTTAACTGCTTTTTATTCATTTCGATTAATATACTTAAGTTTTGTGTCTAAGCCTAATTTAACACATATAAGCGCACAACACTTACAAGAAGCTGATTGGAACTTATTGGGTCCTTTATTAGTATTAGCAATAGGGAGTATTTTAGTTGGTTATATCGCCCAAAATATGGTGTTTGCGCCAGGTATACGTCCCTTGCCGCTTGTGCCCACAATAGTCTCTTTAGCACCAGTTATTATGGCCGTAACAGGAATATTACTAGTGTTTATACTTCGTCCATATATTATTTATTATATTACACGTCCTAGCATATATGGTTTCTTATTTTATGCTTGGGAGTTTAATCAAATAGCAAATTATTATATTGGAAGTTCAGTTTGGAAGTTTGGCCATATTGTTTCTTATCGTACTATAGATAGGGGTATTTTAGAGATTTTGGGCCCCACTGGAATAGCTCAATTCATGGTTGATAGAACTAAAGAGTTAAGCAGCTTACAATCTGGTTTATTATTTAATTATGCATTAATGATATTAGTTGGAACAGCTATCGCACTTAAGTACCTAGTCGTAAATTAGAGATAGGGTGAAGGAAGTGCTTTTCCAAGTCCAGAGTAATCTCCTAAAATAGGAGCAAACTAGCCGCAGGGTAGTGGCTGGTAATTATATATTAATATGATATTAGCTTGTACAGTGGGCTCTATATTAATAAGTATAGTAATAATAGCATTAACTCCAAGGGAAAATAGTACGAAATTACGCCAGCAAGCGTTAGAGTGGTCTTTGATTACATTTGCTCTTTCTCTTTTATTATTAGTTAACCTTCATCAAGAAGCTCAATTTCAACAGATAATAGAATTCAATTGGGTAAGTACAATAGGATGGTTTGAAGGTTCTCCGATATTGTTTGCTATTGACGGGATCTCTATATTTTTCATTATACTAAGTACTTTATTAACACCAATTTGTATTTTAGTAAGTTGGAATAGTATTAAGTTTCTTATTAAAGAGTTTATTATGTGCCTTTTAGGCATGGAACTATTATTAATTGGGGTATTCTCAACATTAGATCTGTTAATATTTTATGTGTTGTTTGAAAGCATATTAATACCTATGTTTTTAATAATAGGAATATGGGGAGCTCGGGCAGAGAAAATAAAAGCTGCCTATTATTTCTTCTTTTATACTTTAGTTGGTTCAATATTAATGTTACTTAGCATAGCAGTTATTTATAGGATAACAGGTACAACTGATTATTTATCTTTAACTAATATTCAGATTGATAGTAACATTCAAATTTGGTTATTTATAGGTTTCTTCCTTAGTTTAGCAGTTAAGATACCAATGATACCCTTTCATATATGGTTGCCTCTTGCGCATGTTGAGGCTCCTTTAGCTGGTTCAGTGATTCTAGCTGGAATATTATTAAAATTAGGAGGTTATGGATTCATTCGATTCGCTTGGCCTCTTTTCCCAGAAGCAACAGAGTATTTAGCACCAGTCATACTAACGTTATCATTAATAGCAGTGATATATGGGAGTTTAACCACTTGCAGACAGGTAGATGCGAAACGTTTGATAGCCTATTCCTCGGTAGCTCATATGGGAATAGTTACAATAGGTTTGTTTACTCATACGATGGAGGGTCTAATAGCCTCTATATTCTTAATGATAGCTCATGGAGTGGTTAGCCCCGCTTTATTTATAGCAGTAACGTTGCTCTATGAGAGACATCATACAAGATTAATTAGGTATTATAGGGGAGTAGTTATGACTATGCCCTTATTTTCTATCATATTTATGGTGTTTACTTTAGCTAATATCGCTGTTCCTCTTAGTTGTAATTTTGTTGGAGAATTTTTATCCTTAGTAGCTGCTTTTTCTACTAGTACATCATTGGGTATTCTTACCTCAACTAGTATGGTTATAGCTGCTGCTTATTCATTGTATTTATATAATAGAATTTGTTTTGGGCAACTTTCTCCATACTTAATATTTTCGAGAGATATTAATAGACGAGAGTTTAACGGGCAATTACCGCTAATAGTAGCCATAGTATTATTGGGGGTAATTCCATACCCTTTAATCGAGTTAGTTCGTGTATGTTTGCCTAGATTTTTATAATTTTCCTCTTTCCTGTACCTATTTGGTTTATATGTGTATCTATTTATTTTTAATAGTGGTAGGGGCAGGAGTTGAACCTGCATAATCAGATTATGAGTCTGAGAACTTACCGTTAGTTGACCCTACAAGCTGAGCTTAGCTAAGCACTATGTAACTATGGCCAGGGCTAAGAGCCCCACCAGTAAATACATACATATAAAAACAACCAAACCACATCTACAAAATGCCAATACCAACTAGCAGCCTCAAAACCAAAATGATGATGACGAGTATAGTGATAGCCTATTAATCTAGCTAAACATACAGTCAAAAAGATAGTTCCAATTATAACATGAAAACCATGAAAACCTGTTGCCATAAAAAAGGTTGAACCATATACGGAGTCTGATATTGTAAAAGGTGCTTCGTAATACTCCATAGCTTGTAAGGCTGTAAACTGAATTCCAAGTATTACGGTACAAGTAAGTGATTGTATGGCTTCTAATCTTTGTCCGCTAACTATGGCGTGATGTGCCCATGTAACTGTTGCTCCTGAACTAAGTAATATAGCTGTATTTAATAGGGGCACAGAAAATGGATCTAACACTTCTATACCAACAGGGGGCCAAACAGCTCCTAATTCTATAGTGGGAGATAAGCTACTATGAAAGAAAGCCCAAAAGAACGCAAAAAAGAAACAAACTTCAGAAGTAATAAAAAGGATCATACCATATCTTAATCCTCTTTTTACTATTTGAGTATGGTGTCCTTGAAAAGTGGCCTCTCTAATAATATCTCTCCACCAAACAAACATTGTCAATATTATTGTTATTGCTCCTAAATACATTATCCATGTATAACTATAATGAAAATATAATACTGAGCCTACTGTAATCAGAAGTGCCCCGATTGAGCCTATATAAGGCCATGGACTAGGATCCACTAAATGATAAGGGTGATAAGCCTTACTCATGGCTCCCCAGCGGGGAATCAAGCGGAGACTAATACTCCTACCCAACAATTATTCTAAGTATGGGTTAATGTAGATTTATACTATCATTAATGTATATGGTAGTTAACAAACAAAATACATATGCTTGAATTAAGGCCACGGCAATTTCTAGCACAGTTATAAAAACCATTACTAATATTGGGGCTAAGCTTAATACTAACATTCCATTACTAATCATTGCAAACCCAAAACTTGCAAATATAGCAAATAAAAGGTGCCCAGCCGATAAATTAGCAGCCAATCGAACACCTAAAGAAAGTGCTCGAGAAAAATAGATAAGTGTTTCAATCAATACTAATAGAGGGGCTAATATTAAGGGAGCCCCACTGGGCATCATCATTGAAGCAAAGTTCCAACGGTATTGTGTTATTCCCAATATTGTTACTGCTATTAAAATAGATACACTTAACCCGAAAGTAACAACAATATGGGCAGTAGGAGTAAATACATAGGGAAATAAACCTAACAGATTTAACCCAGCAATAAACGTAAATAAAGTTACAATAAAAATAAAATACTGAGTTCCCTTATTAGCTGTAGAATCTTTTACTAATCCTAAAAAGTGGGTATAAATAATTTCTTGTATAGCCTGCAATCTTGTAGGTATTAATTTATATGAACAACTTCCTATTAATATTACACTAAATAGGATAAGCATCATAATAGAAGAATTAGTAATTATACCCCCAATTATCCGAACTACATTAAATTGATCAAAAAGAGAAGCTGCCATATTGAATATATGAAGGAAATGGGCTTATCTGCGGAGTATATCTTGTAGTATAGCATATGCTCGATTAACCCCGAGTCCCTTAGTAGGGGCTAACCCCTCTTCCTGTAGTATACTTCTTATACGTAAGTTATTTTGAATTTTAGGTAAAATAAATAAACTCATAATACTATAAAGAGCTAACAAAGTTATTAATGTCCAGCTATATTGAGTTAAATAAGCAGTTATATCTAAATGAGGCATTATTCGATGATTGAAAGATCCTCTAAAGATCAGCACATAATGAAGATAACCAGCTGATATATCTGTCCATGCTAACGGCCTCTATAACAATGGGCATAAAAGAGTGATTAGCGCCACATAACTCGGAACATTGACCATAAAATAATCCTGGTCTTTTAGCTAAAAATCCGGTTTGATTAAGGCGTCCAGGCACAGCATCCATTTTCATAGCTAATGAAGGTACAGCAAATGAATGAAGCACATCTGCGCCTGTGACTAAAACTCTTACATAAGTATCAATAGGAACAACCATTCTATTGTCAACTTCTAATAGTCGGAGATCGCCGGGTTGAAGGTCACTCGTAGGTATCATGTAAGAATCAAATTCTAAGGTACTATCTTCACCTAAGGTAGTTTGATAGTCTGAATACTCATAAGACCAATACCATTGATGACCTATGGCTTTTACTGTCACACCGGGTTCTACTACCTCATCCATCAAATAAAGTAGTTTTAAAGAAGGGAATGCTATAAACACTAATATAATTGCTGGAATTATAGTCCAAACAATCTCTATTGTGACTCCTTCTATAAGATAGCGATGATAAGCCTGGCTTGTTAATCCTCTTATAATTAACCATAATACAGTTGTTATAATAATAATTAAAATAAACATAATTTGGTTATGAAGGAATAGAATCTCTTCCATAACAGGACTAGCAGCATCTTGGAAGCTTAGTTGAAATGGCTCAGCCGCGTCACGTAGGAGCGAGGCCTCTAATAATGCATTAATTGGAGTTTTCATTCTTCTCTAGCCCTGTTACTCTGCTGGTACATCCAAAAGCTTTCCCAATTCCGTATATACGACTCCAAGAGTGTTCTCACTTACTTTAAATTACTTTTAATCTAGAGTAAGCATGAACAAATATCTTACACGTTGGCTATTTTCTACTAATCATAAGGATATAGGTACTTTATATTTACTATTTGGTGCTTTTTCTGGAATGGCAGGGACAGCTTCGAGTATGTTAATACGGCTAGAACTGTCCGCTCCAGGTAGTATGATAGGAGATGATCATTTATATAATGTAATTGTAACATCACATGCTTTATTAATGATTTTCTTCCTAGTAATGCCAGTAATGATCGGAGGATTCGGAAATTGGTTTGTCCCAATTATGATTGGTGCACCTGATATGGCCTTTCCTAGATTAAACAATATTAGTTTCTGGTTATTACCACCTTCTCTAATACTATTGGTTGGTTCTATGTTTGTGGAACAAGGGGCAGGTACAGGCTGGACCATTTATCCCCCACTATCAAGCATTCAAGCCCATTCAGGGGGAGCAGTGGATATGGCTATATTTAGTCTACATCTAGCTGGTGTATCTTCCATTTTAAGTTCTATTAACTTTATAACTACTATAATCAACATGAGGGTTCCTGGTATGAGTATGCATAGATTACCTCTATTCGTATGGTCTGTATTAATTACTACAATATTGTTATTATTATCTTTACCAGTGTTAGCTGGTGCAATTACAATGTTATTGACAGATAGAAATTTTAATACTACATTCTTTGACCCTGCGGGAGGGGGAGATCCTATTTTATTCCAACATTTATTTTGGTTTTTTGGACATCCTGAAGTTTATATATTAATTCTACCAGGATTTGGTATGATATCTCAAATTATACCCACATTTTCTGCTAAACAACATATTTTTGGTTATTTAGGTATGGTCTATGCTATGATTTCTATTGGAGTATTAGGATTTATTGTTTGGGCCCACCATATGTTCACTGTTGGTATGGATGTAGATACTCGTGCCTACTTTACTGCCGCCACTATGATTATTGCTGTTCCTACTGGGATTAAGATATTTAGCTGGTTAGCTACTATATATGGAGGAAGCCCACGGCTTGATACACCTATGTTATGGGCTATTGGGTTTGTGTTCCTATTTACCATTGGTGGTTTAACTGGAGTTATATTAGCTAATAGTTCATTAGATATTGCATTACACGATACTTATTATGTAGTAGCTCACTTCCATTACGTGTTATCTATGGGAGCCGTATTTGCTATATTTGGAGGATACTACTATTGGTTCGGTAAAATTACAGGTTATCGTTATAATGAATTATACGGTAAGATCCATTTCTGGATTATGTTTATCGGAGTTAATTTAACTTTCTTCCCCCAGCATTTCTTGGGTTTAGCCGGATTACCTAGAAGATACTCGGATTTCCCTGATGCTTATCAAGATTGGAACTTAGTTAGTTCTTGCGGAGCTGTAATAGCCCTGGTAGGAATTATATGGTTCATATACTTGACTTATGAGGCATTAGCAGCCGAAAGACCATTTGAGGGTTGGTCAACTTCGCCTGGCTCATTAGAGTGGTCTTTATCTTCTCCGCCTGCTTTTCATACTTATAATGAATTACCGTTTGTCTATCAGCGTAAATTGAGTCATGGGGATGATTTAAATATTATTTCCACACTACTCCTTTGACCTTGGGGAGTCTATAAGGCAATGTGTTCTTCTAATACATGCAAGGCCCTGAATAAGGGTCCTACTGGTGAGGATAAAACGGAGATTATCTCGGTTAACGTATTAGAATAGGTGGGATAGTGGCCCACCTGGTCGAAGATGCGTAGTATAGCCACCCTTTCACTGAAACAAGGGGAAGACATTTTGGCAGCAGTAGAGAATCTTGTGCAATGGGTAAACGCTTGACACAGGGTTTCACACTGAGGTCTGTCTAACTAAGTGCCAGCAGACGCGGTTAAACTTAGAGGCCCAGTTTTTATTTCGCATTAGGCGTTAAAGTATGTAGTGAAGCATGAGAATAAAGTAAGGCGAACCTCTTGGTAGCGGTAAAATGTTTGAAGCAAGAGTGGAAGTCCGAAGGTGAAGACTCCTTACTCCGTTCATGTTATATTTTCATGAAATACGAAAGCTTGGATAGCAAACAGGATTAGATACCCTGGTAGTCCTCGCCCTAAACTTATACAATAGCTTTATTAGCAAATAACCTTATTGTATGCCTGAATACTATGATCGCAAGATTGAAACTCAAAAGGCTTGGCTGTTCACTGTTTGAATCAGAGGAGCGTGTAATTTAATACGATGATCCGCGTGTCACCTTACCTTTCCTTGAAAGCGGACTACCTTTTTAGGTAGTAGCCGCTCAGGCATTGCATGGCCGTCGTCAGGATAACAATAAATGTTGTCCTTAACCCTATTATGGATTAAGTCAGGTGTCATGGTCTTTATGGAAAGGGGTATTATGCGCTACATTCTCCTATACAATATACACAGTAAATTAGGAGGCGGAGATTCTCTGAAACGGGAATCTTAAGTAGGATTTGATAGTAATCGGGAAGTAGAGCGTTCCGGTGAATTCTAACCCAGTGTTAGCACAAATCGCCCGTCGTCCCCTTCAAGTTAAGGATACGAGACGCCCCGCGGCGGGGTTATCCTTCCTTTTCGAGAATGGGTAAGTCGTAACATAGTAAGGGTAAGGGAACTTGTTCTTGGGCCAAGTTATGCGCGTTCAATACGTACTTGGTCGCCCTCCGTAACTAGGATGATGAGTACTATTATTTCAATTATCTTTAAAACGCTTGCAATAATAATACCTCTATTAGTAGCTATAGCTTATTTAACTTTAGCAGAAAGAAAGGTATTAGGGTATATGCAAGCACGAAAAGGACCTAATGTAGTTGGTGTTTATGGACTATTACAGCCTTTAGCTGATGGATTAAAGTTATTCACTAAAGAGATGGCTATTCCCAATCATGCTAATCTGTCGGTTTATATTGTAGCCCCAATTTTATCGCTTACTTTAGCTTTTTTAGCTTGGGGGGTTATTCCTTTTAGCCCTGGTATTGTATTAGCTGATATTAATGTTGGTATCTTATACATCTTTGCTATCAGTTCTATGGGGGTGTATGCTATTTTAATGTCTGGTTGGGGAAGTAATTCTAAATATGCATTCTTAGGGGCTATTAGAGCAGCAGCTCAAATGATTAGCTATGAAGTGTGTATAGGGCTTATTCTAATATCAGTAATATTATGTGCAGGTTCTCTTAATATCACTCAGATTGTTTTAGCTCAAGCTGAAATTTGGTATATAATACCTTTATTTCCAGCTGCTTTAATGTTTTTTGCTTCGGCATTAGCTGAAACTAATCGGGCTCCTTTTGATCTTACTGAGGGAGAATCAGAGTTAGTATCTGGATATAATGTAGAATATTCTAGTATGTCGTTTGCCCTATTCTTTTTAGCTGAATATGGCCATATTATTTTAATGAGCTGTTTGATAAGTTTATTGTTTTTAGGTGGTTGGGCACCTTTCACGGGAATTCTAGGAATGGGTTGCTTAGCCCTTAAAACTACCGTAGTAGTGTTCGCATTTGTGTGGGTGCGAGCTTCTTTCCCTAGAATGAGATATGACCAACTTATGTATCTATTATGGAAGTCTTACTTACCTTTCAGTCTTGGTTTAATCGTTTTAGTTTCTGGCCTGTTGATAGGTTTAGATGCAGTGCCTTGCTAGCATTTAGGGAGATAACTTCCTGAGCGCATGCATATGGAATCACCAAACAAAATGTTACGAATAAGAACTCAACATCCAATAATCTCTATTGTGAACGGGGTTCTGGTTGATCTACCAGCCCCTTCTAATATTAGTTATTACTGGAATTTTGGTTCTTTGTTAGGACTTTGTTTAGCTATTCAATTGATTACCGGAATATTCTTAGCTATGCATTATTGCCCTGACGTTAGTTTAGCTTTTGACTCAATTTCCCATATTTTAAGAGACGTTAATTATGGTTTTATGTTAAAGTATATTCATGCTAATGGAGCTTCATTATTCTTTCTTTGTGTATATATACACATGGGCAGAGGACTTTATTATGGGAGCTACATGAAAATGGATGTTTGGAATATAGGGGTTATAATTTACTTAGTGATGATGTTAACAGCTTTCTTAGGGTATGTATTACCTTGGGGACAAATGTCTTTTTGGGGAGCCACAGTTATTACTAACTTTTGTTCTGCTATACCCTATATAGGAACAGATGTTGTTCAGTGGATTTGGGGAGGATTTAGTGTATCTAACGCAACTCTTAATCGTTTCTTCTCTTTACATTATCTTTTTCCTTTTCTTCTAGTTGGATTGGGCTTATTACATATTATTAGCTTACATACAGCTGGGTCAAATAATCCTTTAGGGATTGATTCTAATATAGACAAAGTTACCTTTCATGTTTATTATACTTATAAGGACTTGTTTGGTATAATGGTACTTAGCACTATTTTAATTATACTTTGTTATTTTATGCCTAATGTATTAGGTGATCCTGAAAATTTCATTCAAGCTAATCCTTTAGTAACTCCTGTTCATATACAACCAGAATGGTACTTCTTATTTGCATACGCCATACTACGCTCTATACCCAACAAACTTGGGGGAGTCTTGGCTATGGTATTTAGTATCTTGGTGTTATTTTTATTGCCTTTCATTCATACTAGTAAATTAAGAGCTTTAACATTTAGACCTTTAGGTAAAATAGCATTTTGGTTTTTAGTAGCTGATTTTATTCTATTAACTTGGTTAGGAGCTAATCCAGTTGAGGAACCTTATGTTATGATTGGTCAATTTGCTTCTTTATTCTACTTTTGCTACTTTTTAGTATTGGTCCCCTTGTTAGGCTGGGTAGAAACCAAATTGCTCCGTATGAAGTAGTATAGGTCATTTGTTGGCCGAAAGTGCAATATGAATAGTTTATTTATGATATTCTCCTTAGGAATAGTTGGAGCTAGTCTTATGGTTATATCTACGCCAAATCCTGTTTATTCAGTATTTTGGTTAGTTATTGCCTTTGTTAATGCTGCTGTTATGTTTATATCGTTGGGATTAGATTACATAGGCTTAATATTTATAATTGTCTATGTAGGGGCTATCGCTATTTTATTCCTGTTCGTAATTATGTTAATTCAACAGCCTAATAAAGTAGATTCTCAAGATCATTCGCATTTTTTACCTGTAGGATTATCTGTTATATTCTTATTTTATAGTTTACTAACCAATAGCCCTAAATATATCAGCAATCCTGTTATAGGATCTAGAACTAACATTGGGGCAATTGGAAGTCATCTTTATACAACTTATTATGAATTAGTGTTAATTGCTAGTTTGGTGCTGTTAGTCGCTATGATAGGGGCTATATTATTAGCTAAGCAGCCAAATTCACCTTTTTTATATAATTCTCATGGTGAATCATTACGTAGTAAGCAAGATCTCTTCCTACAAATCAGCAGAGAGCACCTTTAGGTGCCTTCTGGCTAAGTGTTAATGCACGTCTCCGCTTAAGAAACATGGAGTTCAAAGGAATATTAATACTACTTATCGTCAGCGGAACATTATCAATTCTAATTTTAGGGGCATCTTATTTATTAGGATATAAACAACCTGATATAGAGAAAGTGTCAGTCTATGAATGTGGGTTTGATCCTTTTGACAATCCGGGGAATCCCTTCTCCGTTAGATTCTTCTTAATTGGTATCTTGTTTTTAATATTTGATCTTGAAATATCTTTCTTATTTCCTTGGGCTGTCACATATATGGACTTACCTTTATTTGGATATTGGGTTGTTATGTTATTTTTATTTATATTAACTTTAGGGTTAGTTTATGAGTGGATAGAAGGAGGCTTAGAGTGGGAAAACTAGCCCCTAATTGGTATAGCGCATGTCCTATTTAATATTATCAATTGTCATCTTATTAATCGGAATCTTAGGTATTATTCTTAACAGAAGCAATTTAATTATTATGCTAATGTGTGTAGAGCTAGTTTTACTGGCCTCTACTATTTTGCTTCTATTTGAGTCTCGTGTGCTCTATACACTTTTTGGTCAAATTTTTGCGATTGTGATTCTAACTGTTGCAGCTGCCGAGTCTGCTATCGGTTTAGCCATTATGGTTAATTATTACCGTTTACGTGGTACAATTGCTGTTCGAGCCTTAAATTTATTAAGAGGTTAACTCCTAATTAAAAATGAACCAGATACCTATGCAATATTTTAACTTAGCGGAGGAGAATTATTCTAAGTATGGGTTATCAGTAATCCAACTTATCCAGATTGGTAAGTTCTATGAACTTTGGCATGAGCCCGATACTTCTAGTAAGCAACGAGTATACTCTCAAGCCGAGTTATTAATTGAGTCATCGACACGAAGTAGGCCTTCAGAGGTAACATCCTCCATTGAACAAGTTGCTTCGTTACTTGATATGAGAATAACATCTCCCAGTAAAAGATCTTTGCTTCAAATGGGATTTCCAATCTATTCCCTTACTACCCATTTAACCACCTTGTTGGATAAAGGTTGGACTGTTGTAGTTATTGATGAATTAGTCACTGGTAAATCCGGGCCAAAACAACGCGCAGTATCTCAAGTTTATTCTCCTAGTTGCAATTCAGAAGATTGTTCGGAATTATCCTATGTGTTATCAATTTATTTTTCTCAAGACAACTTACTAGGTATTACTTTATTTTCAGCCATGAATGGGCATAGTATAATGTTTCCTGTCTCTTGAACGGACTGGGACAAAGTAACCCGGTTATTAGTCAGTTATCGTATTAGAGAAATAGTAATTTGGGTGGACTCGGGGGTCGGCTTAAATGTTTTAATAAATAAGATATATAATTTATTAATTGGTTGGAATTTATTCCCCTCTGAACCTAATGCTAAAATTGAAGTTATGGGAGAAGTACTAACCAATTTACCGTGTTATTTATCTTATAGGTACGAAAATAATAATAAGGAGTGGCTTTTGCTCCATATTTATATAGGCATTAACGCAGAATGGTTGAACAAAAATTATCAAAAATATACCCTTAGTAAGATATTTCAAAGTACTTGGACAGAAAATGTTGATCAGGCAAATTTAATTAGCCTTTTAGGAGTATTACAATTTATTAAAGATCGAAACCCTAATTTTATTAAGAATCTTCAACTTCCCGAGTGTTATAATTCTGTTGTCAGTCCCTTAAATTTAATATTATGTAATCGAGCAGAATATCAATTGGACTTATTACCTAAGAGGGGGAAGTTGGGGGGTTTACTTAATCTGGTTGATTATTGTTCTACTGCAATGGGTAAAAGACTTTTCAAATTTAGACTTCTTAACCCTATTACAGATTATTCTGAATTAAATCTTCGTTATAAGGAAATTGCTATATTTAAACAATTACTTGACAAGAAAATATTTGACAATTTCGAGTTAAAACACATTAAAGATTTATCTTCTTTACATCGTCAATGGGCAATATGTGCCTCAAGTGATACTACCTTATCCCCTAAAAAGTTAAGTCAAATTTACCATTCTTATTTGTTTGCTAATCAGTTAATAAGTAAATTGATAAATAATAAATGAATTAACATTCAATTACCTCCCTTAGTCGGACCCCAACTAGAATCGCTAATTGAGGAAATAGGCCAAGTTTTCCAAGTAAATAATCTTTTAGGTGATTTCAAAGATGTATTACAGCCAACTGATAATTTAACTAACTTACTTGCGCAACAACAAACTTTAAAGGCCCAACTTACAGAATGGGCCGAACAAATTTCAAATATTGTGTTTCAAGATACAATTTCTATTAAAGCCGAATATTTTAATAAAGAGGGTTATGCTTTTTCTATTTTATCTAAAAAGTTAACTAAGTTAGAACATTACATGACTAATGCTTCTATCTCTAATAATTCAATTATTGTATTGGGTAAAAGAGGAAGCCACCATATAATTACTAGTCCTACTATTTATAAAGTATCAATCGAATTAAATTTATTAGAAGAGCAAATTAATACTTACGTTAAACAAACTTATAACCAGGAACTTAAAAGATTATATTTTAGTTATTCTGAACTTTTTTCACCCTTAGTAAATATGATTTCTAGATTAGATGTTGCATTAAGCGGGGCTATTGCGGCTATTAAATTCAATTATACTAAACCTTGCTTAACACTAGCGAAACCCCAACAAACCAAAGGTTTTATAGAAGCAATTAACTTACGACACCCATTAGTAGAACAATTAAACACTCAAGAAGAATGTGTAGCTCATAATATTAGTTTAGAGGATAAGGGAATGTTAATATTCTCAGTGAATGGTGCAGGTAAATCTACTCTACTTAGAGCAATCGGAATCAACGTAATTTTAGCTCAAGCAGGAATGTATGTAGCTGCAGATTCATTTAAATTAAGGCCTTATAATTATTTAATTACTCGTATTTTAGGGGGAGACGATCTTCATAAAGGCCAAGGTACTTTTGAGGTCGAAATGAGAGATCTTTCAACTATATTAAAGCTAAGTAATTATAACAGTTTAATATTAGGTGACGAAATTTGTCATGGAACAGAAGTTAGTTCAGGAACAGCGATATTAGCTGCAACAATTGAAAGATTAACAACTGCACAAACTAGTTTTGTTCTTTCTACTCATTTACATCAAGTTTGTTCTTTAATTGATTCGTCAGTTCGGTGCTATCATTTATCTGTTATTCAACAAGAAGATTCGGGCCTAATTTATGAACGTAAATTGAAACTTGGCCCAGGGCCCTCTCAATATGGCATTGAAGTTATGGGTCACATAATTAATGATAAAAAATTTTATAACAGTGCTTTGAAATACCGTAAACTTATTAACTGGGAGCTACCATCCCGAAGTGAGTTTAGCCCTTTAACAGTATTCCGCCCTTCTAAATATAATGCTCAAGTTTTTATTGATTCGTGTGAAATATGCGGAGCTCCAGCAGAGGCTATTCACCACATTCAACCTAAGAGTGAATTTAAAAATCAACCTGAGAGATTATGTAATAAAAAATTAAATCGAAAATCTAACTTGGTGCCAGTTTGTTCAAGCTGTCATTTAGATATTCACAGAAATAAAATCTCTATTTTAGGTTGGAAGAGAACCCCAGGACATAAGAAATTATATTGGGTTTATCTTAATGAATCTTTAGACAGTGGAACTGAGTAA